CAAAGTGAAGATCGTTGTATTTTGTCTTTTTATGCCGGAAGGTTGAGGCAGCAAGTATGTCCGTACTGGTTCATCATTCCAAGGGCCTATTTCGAATAATTTGACCTTATTCATTCTGTCTTTCTTTATGAATTTTTGAGAAAGGACAATATTCGAAAAACTAGAAAACCCTTCTTACGTTTCCACATCAAAGTGAAGATCGTTGTATTTTGTCTTTTTATGCCAGTTGGTGTTCCGAAAGTCCCACCTATGCCACTTGAACCTGAAGAAGAAATAAATAATAAAAAGAAACCTAAAACAGGATTCCTCGCAAAATCACTCAAATTCCACAAAAGCCTCACACGAGAAAAAGAATTCATAGACGAAGAAGAAAAAAAAGGAGAAAAAGAAGTAGATGAAGAAGAAGTAGATGAAGAAGAAGTAGATGAAGAAGAAGTAGATGAAGAAGAAGAAGTAGATGAAGAAGAAGAAATAGAAAAAGTAGAAAAAAAAAAAAGGAAAAAGACGGAGAAGAAGAGGAGGAAGAAGAGGAGGAAGAGGAACCTTGGGTTGACTTATAGTGCGACTTGTCAGATATATTGGCTCATATGGGATTTCCCCGTTCTCTCCCCGATTGAGAGATCCTCTATTTCGCCCAAGAAAGATTAATTGAATCATCCAAAATTTGGAGCGTGAAGTCCAATTAGATACATTTTTTAGGGGCATTCAAATTCCTATTAGCCGTTCGAATAATTTATGGTTGGCTTGGTTGGACGAATAAATTGAAGTATCCAGGCTCCGTTTAAAAAAACCAATTGGTAATCTATCTACCATTACTCCTTATATCATAAACGGATTCCTAGTTAGAAAGAAATCTTATTTGTAAATAGAAATGATCTGAAACTGTTCTGTTAATCAATCGAGTAATATGCATGAAGACCTCGAATATTTGCCGAAATGCCTGAATTGAGAAAAAAGAAGTGGTAATGGGAGTATTTGTTCTATATGTGCAAATCAAAAGCGGGTGGATCTTTACCCGGAGTAGAGTATAAACCTAAAAAGATTCAGATTAACGAGGTCCATTTAGGAACAAGCAAATGACATCGTGATTTGAATTGGATCTCGATGAAAGACTACATCAATGAAAAGTGAATTCGATAAGTTTCATTAATTCTTTACTCGTCTTTCTTGAAAATCGAATCAAAATGAGAAGTCCGAAAGAGCATTCTATGAAATCCGAAAGGGGATTGGAATCTATACATTGATTTTTTTCGCAAAATTTTGGAACCGTATGCGTCAAAAGGCGCCTGTACGGTTCCTAAGGAATAGAATTTGACCCTAATCGAACGACTTTATCGAGACAGAGCACTTTTTTTATTCAAAGACCTGGATAAGGAGCTCGCGAATACAATTGTGGGTCTTATGGTATTTCTCAATATAGAGGATAATACCAAAGAACAATTTTTATTTATCAACTCTCCTGGTGGATCAGTAGTGTATGGAATCTCTGTGCATGATGTTAGCCGACTGGTGCGACCAGATGTACATACACTAGGCATGGGAGTAGTCGCTTCAATGGCCGCTTTCATCCTGTCCGGAGGATCACAACCCAAACGTCTAGCATTCCCTCACGTTTGGCGCCAATGAGGTTTTATTTGAGATAAAAAAGAAGACTATGCCTTCGCCATATGAAATATGAATAGTAAGTAATATAAGTAATAATAGCATGGCACTTTGAATTCGATATATGAAAGTTTTTGATTGTTTTTTCAAAGCATTAGATTATGTATCGAGAGAGTAGTATGAGATAAAAGGTATTTATGATTTTATCTATCGGGAGTCCAGTTCAGCGTCACATTTTTGCTTTCACACCGGAGATCTAGTAACAATATTTATGTTATGAACGAGTGAAAAAAAAGATTCTTTTTTCCTTAGTTTATTTAATCAAATAAAAAAGCAACTTTGGGATTGCTTAATCATAGACAAAAAAGAAATCCATATATAAAGCAACGGAGCCATCATAGTAGTTTTGACCTCCCACAAAAGGAAGGGTGGTAATTTGATCATTTACTGATCGAGGTCTAATAGATCCTATTTTTCTCTTTCTTTGATAGAGGGTAAGGATCAATTTGATTGTAGAGCCGTATGCAATGCACAAAAGATGCCTGTACGGTTGTTCAATTCTATCTTTTTTCTTCTTATTCTTTTCTCTTTCTTTCTTTTCTCTTCCCTTTATCAGGCGAACTAGAAGAACCTTTTATTATATCATCAGGGTAATGATTCATGAACCAAAATGTGCTTTTCCAAAGAATCGCACCCCGAGTGACGTAGGCCTGGACGGAGACGAAGTGACAAAATTACGTAACTACGTCGTAGGACATTATGCACAAAGATCGCGCAGGTCTATAGCGATGGTAATCGCCGACCTGAAAAGATATACTTATATGACACCAACAGAGGCCCGAACTTATGGAATTGTTGATTCTGTAGCGGCTGACTGGGAGGTCTAGGAAATTCATGATTTGAGATTACCCATACTGGCCGGGGAGAAAAGGCCAGTCCACAGAGAGATTCTGAAATTGCTGAGGCTTGGTTCGATCAAGCTGAGTATTGGAACAGGCTATAGCACTGACTCCCGGGAATTATAGTCAAGCATATAATTGGGTAAAGCTGAAGAAGCCTTTCGAATAAAAGATAATATCGTGTATTTATTCCATAGATGAACCATTACCCATTGGTGATTAGGCTATACCCAATAAGAATGGGGCACTTTATCTACTCAGGATTCTAAAGGAGAGACGATCCTTCCACAACGTCTTTAGAAGCTAGATTTCTACGCCTTCAAACTAGGGCTTACAATGGATGCACTTTCCCAATCTTGTTCGAGCTGCTAATCTCAGAATTCGCCGAAGTCGATTCAGCTGGTCGCCCATTTATGGAATACGTTCAGTCCTTCCTTACCCAAGTGGCCCCGCGAATCGAGTTGAGTCTTCGGAAGTATCGCAATAGAGGGAATGACGAATCTTTGCGCTGTGCGCACTGTTCTATTTACAAATCTGTCTTTCAAACTGAACAAGAGATTGAAATTTTTGCTTCCACTTTCGGAAGGACTTTTAGAAGACCCTACTGTCTTTTCTAAGGGTTCTAAGCTCTTTCGAAGAAGAAGCAGATTCAGTTTCGACGAAGATTCCTTTTCGTCGAAGGTCAAAAATTCTTTGCCTTCTCAAAAGATGACGTCGTTGATTTCTTTATTCCATACATTAGTGAATCTATGTTTTTAGAAGTCATTTGGTATAAGGAATTGAATTCAGCGGGATAGTTCATTCACATTTTTCGACCAAGAACGCTTGCGAAAACTTTTAGATCGACGAATTTCATTTGGTGTATCCTACTGTGTATTGTGTATCATTAACTCTTTCTTTTATTATGACCCCCGGAGGGAAAATGGAAACGAACCTCCATTTTTGAGAATTGGCTGACGAATAGATCAAAGAATATTCCGTATACAACGATACTAACAAACCATTTTCTATAATGATAGACTCCTCTTTTGAGTTTGCAAAAATGGAAACTTAGGCAAGTTCTTTTTGAGAAAAATGAAACTATGACCCATTTTGAGTTTGAAAAAATCGAAACTTAGGTAAATGCTTTTTGAGAAACATTTTCTTCTTATTCTTTTCTCTTTCTTTTATAAAAGATGACGTCGTTTATTTCTTTATTCCATACATTAGTGAATCTCTTTGACCATTATGCACAAAGATCGCGCAGGTCTATAGCGATGGGAATCGCCGACCTGAAAAGACATACTTATATGACACCAACAGAGGCCCGAACTTATGGAATTGTTGATTCTATAGCGGATGACTGGGAGGTCTAGGAAATCCATGATTTGAGATTACCCCTACTGACCGCCTTTAATAAGAGGACTCCGGTATAGGAGGAATCCGGTTAGGATAAATCTAAACCCTACTATTATGTATATGATTCAACATGCCAACTATTAACCAACTCATTAGAAATACAAGACAGCCAATCAGAAATGTCACAAAATCCCCCGCTCTTAAGAGATGCCCTCAACGTCGAGGAACGTGTACTAGGTTGTATGTGCGACTCGTTCAGATCATCAGCTAGAACAAAGGAAAGAGAAAAATTTTCCAGTATCATTGCTCCTATGCCTTTCATTGTGTATGAAATTTATGGTTTCCATTGGTGTCAATCCAATCACCTCAATTTAAGAATTCTCCATTGGTAGCAAATGGTTATCCATTAAGCGGAGGAAATCTTGGTTAAAATTGAAAAACAGACCGCCCTCTTGCAAGAACGGACTAAGAGGGTCAGCTACCCAGCCAATCCTCAAAATGAAATACCGTTACTGTATATGTAGATCTCGTTGTGAAAGGCCTAGTTACTGGAAAATTCATGGGTAGAGCCAAAGAATGTGAACTATACAAGTTACCAATAATATTCATTAAATAAAGTGAAAGGCTCCGGTGTATAGAGAAGACCTCACCGTTTAAGAAGTAACCATAGAAACGATGGAATCCACTATTTCGTTAGAATTTCTATTTCTTAGTTTCATACCTAGTAGAATACAATTTCGTATTTCGAGGTGAAATGACTAGAAAAAAGAAAAAATCGTGGTCGGGAAGGTTATAGTAGCCAAAGCCGTTGGAATTTTGACTTTGTCCATTGGAAACCCGTTTTGTTATTAATAGACTACGAAGAGGAAAAAGAATAATTGAAAGAAAATATGAAGAAATACCTAGGTTGCCTATTATGTAAAACTAGAAAAATCTCTTATAGTAAGAATTCTATTTTCTTTCGAAATTTTAGTCAGATAGATTTAAAAACGCATGATTTTTCATTCTCTAATGTTCTCAATAACGAACCTTCGAAATTGTCCAGTACACTTTTTTTTGCAACATCCGCAAAACAACCAATATATTTATAGGAGGAAAATATGAGCTTTCAACCATTATTCACAGTTTTCTTAAAGATACTGAATTCGGCAGCTTTCGTGGGCCTAGCCTGTGGGCTGATAACTGTATTCTCGATTAGACCTTCTTATTTTTTCCTTCTCGTCGAAGAGCCTGAGAAGAAGGTAGCAGCAATAACTGGTTTGATTCTGGGACAGCTCGTGAGGTTCCTATCGATTTATAATGCGCCTCTCCATCGATTATTGTGTATACCGCACGCAATAACGGCTTTCTTTCTACCCTACCTTGTGATTTCGTTTTTGTTTGACAATTTCCATCCCTCGTTTAGTATCAGTACCAGCAGCACTTTCAGCATTTTCCTGAATAGTTTCATTTTTCAATTATCCAACCAGATTATTTTACCAAGTTCACTGTCAGCCAGATTAGGCCACATTTATCTGTTTCGATGCAAGAACAAGCTGGATTTTCTAACGGGTAGTTTTGTTGGTTGGTCAATTGGTCAAATTTGTTTACTTTTATTCTTACAAAGATTATTCGCTTGGATATACAAATATCGTTTGAGGAGCGCTCAGAACCAACTTGTGTCAAAATGGAATAAGTCCATTACTAAGTACCTTGGGGAAGCATTTACGGCCTTTTTGGCCCAACGTGTGTCAGAATTTCTTAAGTACTGGAATAAGTACAGTACTAAGATTTATCAGTACCTTGCTAAACACCTTGGGGACGACTTTACGTTACTTGTGCGAGACTGTGAGTGGTTTGTGTCAGAAGTGCAATACTTGGTGTTAGTAGAGCTACTGCGAAACACCGGTCGGGTAATTACTATTTTCTTATATATTACCTCGGTCGTCTATGCAACTCGAATGCCGATACCCATGGTAACGTATAAACTCAAGAGCACCGTCGAAAGAACACTCCAACCCTCCCATCTAACGAGACAAATCGAAAAGTCTTACGCGTTCAGCGGGTTGGTGAATAATCCGATGACGAAAAACAAAATAAAACAAAGGGAATTCAAAAGGGAATTCAAAAGGGAATTCAAAAAATTGGTACCTAACCCTAACTCTTTGAATTTATGGGGAGTCTATGGGGATGTGGATCTGAATGAAGTTGTTGAACGCAGATTCACTGACCCCGACGAGTCGGTGTATCGGGATGTGGATCCGAATGAACTGAAAGTTGAAGAAGTGAAAGTTGAAGGCGAATTCACTGAACCCGACAAGTCGGTGTCTCGGGATGTGGGTCTGAATAAAGTGAAAGTTGAAGGCGAATTCACTGAACCCGACAAGTCGGTGTCTCGGGATGTGGGTCTGAATAAAGTGAAAGTTGAAGACAAATTCACTGACTCCGACGACTCGTTTGAAGCAACTGCGATGTCATTTTTCGAGCCTAACCGATGGGATCGTCCATTACGATACATAAGAAATCAGTTGTTTATGGGGGCTGTACAAGAGGGCACCTCACAATATTTTTTTGATACATGCCGAAGCGATGGAAAAGAAAGAATAGCTTTTACATATCTTCCTGCTTTGTCTTTTTTCAAGGAAATGATGAAAAGGATCGGGATATCTTCATCCACAGTAGAAAGACCCTCCTTTGATGAACTAGATAAAAATTGGCTTAATAATAACAAAGAAAAAAAAACAAACTTAAATAATGAGTTAAAAAAGAGAATGGAGGCTCTAGACACGGGATTTCTTTTTCGAGATATACTCGACAAAAGGACTCGGGTTTGTACGGATAAAACTATCAAAATTTGCCTACCAACAAAGTATGATCCTTTTTTGAATGGGCCCCATCGTGGAAGAATCAAAGAGGTGAAGTCCTCTCTGGACTTGAACACACCCGAGGTTGCCACTGCTCCAATTTCAATCAAAAAAAGTCCAATTCCAATCGAAAAAAGTCCAATTCCAATCGAAAAAAGTCCAATTCCAATCCAAACAAGCGAACCGATTCAACTAGGCGAAACTACTAAAATTGTTATTCCAGGCGAAAGTAGTGTAACCCCAATGAATCCAGTTCTTAACTTTTTTGAGTCCTGTTGTGAGTCCCTCGAGAATGCATCGAAGAAAAGAAATCAACCTCGGAGAAGAAAAAAGATTGCAAGGCGTTTATATGGTAAATATTTAAAATATCAAGCTCGTGGGAGAAAAACTAGTCAAACTTTCAAATCCCAAGCTCGTAGGAGAAAAAAGAGGCCCATTTTCAAATCTCGTGGAAGAAAAAACGGCGAAACCTCTCAATCTCGTGAAAGAGAGATTATTCAACCTTACGTACCTAGAGTTAGAAAACTCGTTGAGATAAATCGCATGATTGATACCCTTCTTCCAGGTTTCCTTCCGCATTCCCAAAAATATGAACTGAGAACGTTCGGGCTACTAGAAAGACAAAAACGACTAGCAAAAAGCAAATTTTTTTCTAATCCTTTGGCCAAATTATTTCAACGACTAGCAAAAAGCAAAATTTTTTCTAATCCTTTGGCCAAATTATTTCATGGTAAAAGGGACGGAAGAGTTGATTGGAACGAGCAAGAAAAAAATGAGAAAGAGCTAAGAAACTACGGTCTGCTTCAAAAATTGTATTTGGATCACAAAATTAGTAAAAAAGTCCCTCGATGGCGCTTTCTATTAATCAGCGAGCTGCAGAAGGAGGTAGGATTCAGTACTGTAACCGCTCCTAAGAGGCTGGACGATAAGAAGGAAAATGACTATGAGATTTTATCATACAAAATTAAAGACTTTAGTCTAAGTGAGAAGAAAAGAAGGTCGAAGAGGAAGAGGAAGAAGAGGAAAGGTACTCAAAAAGATGAAAAAACGGAAAAAACGGAGAATGAGATTGATCAAAAGACTAGAAAAACGGAGAATGAGATTGATCAAAAGACTGAAAAAACGGAGAATGAGATTGATCAAAAGACTGAAAAAACGGAGAATGAGATTGATCAAAAGACTGAAAAAACGGAGAATGAGATTGATCAAAAGACTGAAAAAACGGAGAATGAGATTGATCAAAAGACTGAAAAAACGGAGAATGAGATTGATCAAAAGACTGAAAAAACGGAGAATGAGATTGATCAAAAGACTAAAAAAACGGAGAATGAGATTGATCAAAAGACTAAAAAAAAGGATAAGACTGAAAAAACGGATGAGGAGATTGAGAAAGATATTCTGAATACTGATGAGCTTTTCCATCGCTTAACCAAAAAGGAAAGAAAGGAGATTATTAAATACGAGTTTTCGAACTGGGACAATTATCGTCCGGGTCTAATCAAAGGTTCTATGCGCGCCCAACGGCGTAAACGCATTGCTTTAAGATGGGTTGAACCTTTTTTTCATTCCCCTCTTTTTTATCACTTCACAACAAGTAGACTGGATATTTATTTCAAATTTAGCCAAGTGAAGGCCCTTGTTCAAAAATTGATAGATAACTTGAAAATCAAAATAAGCAAAAAAGGCCCCCTTGCAAAAACAAAAAGGAAGAGAGACGAAAAAGAAAGGAAAGAAAGGAAAAAAGGGAAAAGGGAAAGAAAGGAAAAAAGGGAAAAAGGGAAAGAAAGGAAAAAAAGGGAAAAAGGGAAAGAAAGGAAAGAAGGGGAAAGACTGACAAGAAGTATAAGAAGTGCAGGTATAAAAACCCTAAAATTCCTAAAATTCCCGATGTGGAGAAATGAGAGGAAGCAAGAGGACACGCAGCTATCGGATGCAGCTAAAGAGTATAAACAGTGGGCGGCAATCGACGAATGGGAGAGTAACGTTGACAATGGGCTCGGAATACGAACTTATTTCTTATTTTTGCAACGAACTTTGAGAAAATATGTTAGATTGCCTTTATTGATAATCGTGAAAAATAGTTTACGGTTCTTATTATTGCAAAAGACCGAGTGGTTTGTGGATTTCGAGGACTGGCAAAACGAGGTTCATATAGTAACCGACAATAACGGTAATGCTATACCCGGGGCAACACCGTGGATGAATTGGCCGGAGTATTGGTTCGAGGACGGTTTTCAGATCAAAGTTTTACATCCTTTTTCTTTGAAAGCTTGGCACACACCGTATGATGCCGAAAAAGTAAGCAAGATGGACTCTCTTTATCTAATGCCTTTAGAGTGGGGACTAGCTAGCTTTCCGTTTGGTGATGCGGTAGAGGAACGGTCCTTGGAACGTTTTTTTGCGCCCATTTTGAACGAACTAAAGCCAATAGGTGAAACATTTTGGATCTTCCTAAGAAGCTCAATTAGCTATTTTCTAGTTCTAAGAAAATGTATCAAGGTTCTAAGAAAATGGATCAAGGTTCTAATAAAATGGATCAAGGTTCTAATAAAATGGATCCAGGTTCTAAGAAAATGGATCCAGGTTCTAAGAAAACGAGCTATAAAAAACATAAAACGGCTTATCAAAAAGATTCAAGTTTCCAAAAAAATGGTGAGAGTAGATGAATCGAGTGAAACTAAAAAAGAAAAAGATTCTATAATCAGCAATGAGATAATTCAGGAATCATTTAGTCAAATTCAATCTACAGCTTTGCCAAATTTTGAAGAACAAATCGAAAATATGATTGATAGAACAAACACAATAAACAAGCAAATAGAAATAATTAGAAAAGAAAAAATCAAAGTCACTTCCGGACTAAATAAAGAAGAATCACCAAAAAATCTTTGGAAAATTTTCAAAAGAAGGAAGGTTCGATTAATAAATAAATTTCATTATTTTCAAAAATGTTTGATTGAAAAAATAGACCAAATATGCCTAGATCTCGTTCTCTGTTTCATAAACAAAATTATTGACAATACTGAAAAAAATAAAAAAAGACTTCGTTTGGGTAAGGATTTTTGGAAATTTTTTGACTCGCCAGATTTATCTTCCCTGTCACAAGCCTATGTATTTTACAAATTATCACAAAGCCAAGTTAGTGATAAGTTAAGATCTGTTCTTCAATATCGCGGAACGTCTTTTTTTCTTAAGACTGCAATAAAGGAGTCTTTTGAAAGACAAGGAATCTTTCATTCCGAATTAAAGAATAAGACCGAATTAAAGAATAAGAAACTTCGAAATTTTCGAACGAATCCATGGAAAAACTGGTTAAGAGGTCATTCTCACTACACTTTATCTAAGAGGAGATGGTCTAACTTAAAAGCTCAATTAAAATGGTCTAACTTAAAAGCGGAATTCAAATGGTATAAAAAAAAAGCTCAATTAAAATGGTCTAAATTCAAAGCTCATTTCAATTATTTCAATCGCCATAGGCCTAAAAAGAAAGAACAAAATAGGCCTAAAAAGAAAGAACAAAATGTAGATTCATTAAAAAAACAAAAAAATAAGTTGGAAAAAAACTATAGATATGATCTTTTAGCCTATAAATTTCTTTCGTCTGAAACTAAGAAGGACTCCTATATTTCTAAACAGAAAGATGAATTATGTGCTATACCAGAGGGGATGTTTTTCAAGTATTATCTGAATTCTCAACCTGAGCGACGGTTCCCGGGTCCTATTTTTGGAGTCGATTTAGTGGCCGCGATAGATAGCTTTGTGGAGAAAAAAACTAATGAGATTTGCATGGAGCCTTATCCATCACTTCAGGAGAGATGTCGGATTCCGATACAAAGAAAAATCGAGCCGCCCACCAATGAAAAAAGAGACAAAAACAGTTTTTTGAATTGGATGGGAATGAATGAAGACTTAGACCTACCCCTAGTGAATTCGAGTGATGAGGATTGGTTCGTCCGACAAGTTATGGAACCTTCGGATAGATATTCTAATCGACCGTGGATTAGCCCAAGCGAACTACTTTTTCAAAATTTGACCCTAAGCACCCAACTTATGAGTGCAGAAGAACTGAAAGAATTCAAAAAAGAAAAGAAAGAAAAAGAAAAGAAAGAAAAAGAAAAGAAAGAATTCAAAAAAGAAAAGAAAGAACAAAAAATTCTTTTTCTTAGGGCAGACTTAGAAAATCAGAGTGAAGAGCAAGAAGGTGACATCCAAGAGGCTTTTACAAACGCTTATGAAAAAATGTTGAGACAAAGAAAGGAAGAACTCCTTTCTAAACGGACAGGGAGGAAAGAAGAGTTTTTGGTTTATTGGCATCAGATCAATATCAATAGATTGCAGTTTTACAGGCGTAGGAGGTTAGCTACTGTGTTCAGGGAATCAAAAATAAAAAAGAGAAAAAGAAAAGTCCTTTTCAACTTTTGGAAGGCACATATACTGACTGTGGACAATACGGTATTTCCGTACCCGAGGAGTTCACGTCAACGACGCTGGCTACAGAAGGGGGTAATGGTTTTCAAACCCTACGCCCATCCGTTTATAAAAAATCGCGAACAATTGATTCTGTATCAAGCCATAAAGATTTCATTGGATCATAAGATGAAGCTAGAAACTAAGGAGAATTTGGATTTGCTTGTTCCTGAAATGATTTTCTCGTCTAGACGTCGTAGAGAATTGAGAATTCTCAATTCTTTAAATTTCAATTTCAAGAATAGGAATGGTGTGGATAACAATAGAGTATTTTCCAAGGAGAACAAAATAAAAAGCCGGGGTCAATTTTTGGATGAAAGTAAAGACCTTGATAGAGAGAAAAATGAATTCATTAAACTCAAGTTCTTTCTTTGGCCTAATTTTCGATTAGAAGATTTAGCTTGTATGAATCGCTATTGGTTTGATACCAGTAATGGCAGCCGTTTCAGTATGTTAAGGCTATATCTGTATCCACGATTCAAAATTCGGTGGTGGTAAATTTTTCCTATATATTCTGTACCATAAATGTTATATGCAAGCAACCAGATGCACATATGCCCTGTCTTACATCATACCCTACGGGGCTGAAGGAGTACAAGGCGCTACGGGGCTGAAGTAGTACAAGGCCCTACGGGGCTGAAGTAGTACAAGGCCCTACGGCGCTGAAGTAGTACAAGGCCTCCCTACGGGGCTGAAGGAGTACAAGGCGCTACGGGGCTGAAGTAGTACAAGGCCCTACGGGGCTGAAGTAGTACAAGGCCTCCCTACGGGGCTGAAGTAGTACAAGGCCCTACGGGGCTGAAGTAGTACAAGGCCCCTACGGGGCTGAAGTAACCCATGCCACAATCCCACCTTGAACCTGCAGTAGATTTAGGGATAATCAGTCTCGAACTGATGACTTCCACAGATAATATATATGGGCTTGTCTATAATAATAGCTAAAGGAAAGATTTTCTCAAGATTATTCTTCCGCTCCTTGAGATTTTGAGAATGGGTTGATTGAATTTGAAAATTCACTACTTGAATAAAAAAGTAAACAATTGAAATCTTAGATCAAAACCATAATTCCGACCGTAGTAATTACTATGGACATAAGAGAAGTAATTCGAAAGAATAATGTTACCAACATGAACTATAAAGGTCCTAAGGTAGTGAAATTCCTTGTCGGGATAGGATACTGCGATACTAAGTTAATTACATAGAGGAAAAAGGGGTAGCTTGATCGTTTTGATTTCACTTGTTTTTCAGGATACATAAGTCTTTATTAGCACTAATAAATAAAACATACGATAAAGGAGGAGTATGAATAAAAACGTAAACGGGTTTGGGGGAAACGGATTTTTTGGGGACTTTG